TAACAAGCCAAGGACCCGAAAGGATTACTAAGGAAATACCACATCTAGAAGCCCATTTACTCCGGAATTTAGACAAAAATGGAATTGTGATGCTGGGGTCTTGGGTAGAAGCGGGCGATATTTTAGTAGGGAAATTAACGCCCCAGATGGCAAAAGAATCATCCTATGCCCCAGAAGATAGATTATTACGAGCCATACTTGGCATTCAGGTATTCACTTCAAGGGAAACTTGTCTCAAACTACCTATAGGGGGTAGGGGTCGGGTTATTGATGTGAGATGGACCCAGAAAGGGGGAGGGTCCAGTTATAATCCAGAAACTATTCGTGTATATATTTTACAGAAACGTGAAATCAAAGTGGGTGATAAGGTAGCTGGCAGACATGGAAATAAAGGTATTATTTCCAAAATTTTACCTAGACAAGATATGCCTTATTTGCAAGATGGAAGACCGATTGATATGGTTTTCAATCCATTAGGAGTGCCCTCACGAATGAATGTAGGACAGATATTTGAATGCTCGCTCGGATTAGCGGGGGATCTGCTAGATAGACATTATCGAATAGCACCTTTTAATGAGAGATATGAACACGAGGCTTCGAGAAAACTAGTGTTTTCGGAATTATATGAAGCTAGTAAGCAAACAGCAAATCCATGGGTCTTTGAACCGGAGTATCCTGGAAAAAGCAGAATATTTGATGGCAGAACGGGAGATCCTTTTGAACAACCTGTTTTAATAGGAAAGCCTTATATCTTGAAATTAATTCATCAAGTTGATGATAAAATACACGGGCGTTCCAGTGGGCATTATGCACTTGTTACACAACAACCCCTTAGAGGACGGGCTAAGCAAGGTGGACAACGGGTAGGAGAAATGGAGGTTTGGGCTCTAGAGGGATTTGGCGTTGCTCATATTTTACAAGAGATGCTTACTTATAAATCGGATCATATTCGAGCTCGTCAACAAGTCCTTGGTACTACGATGATTGGCGGAACAATACCTAGACCTGAGGATGCTCCAGAATCTTTTCGATTGCTCGTTCGAGAACTACGATCTTTGGCTCTGGAACTGAATCATTGCCTTGTATCTGATAAAAATTTACAGATTAATAGATTTACAGATTAATAGAAAGGAAGCTTAATCGAAACGAATCGGAATTTTTATTCTATGATCGATCGGTATAAACATCAACAACTCCGAATTGAATCAGTTTCGCCTCAAAAGATAAGTGCTTGGGCTAACAAAATCCTCCCTAATGGAGAGATAGTTGGAGAGGTAACAAAACCCTATACTTTTCATTATAAAACCAATAAACCCGAAAAGGATGGATTGTTTTGTGAAAGAATTTTTGGTCCTATAAAAAGTGGAATTTGTGCTTGTGGAAATTATCGAGTAATCAGAGATGAAAAAGAGGACCAGAAATTTTGTGAACAATGCGGAGTTGAATTTGCGGATTCTCGTATTCGAAGATATCAAATGGGATATATCAAACTGGCTTGTCCAGTAACCCATGTGTGGTATTTGAAACGTCTTCCTAGTTATATCGCGAATCTTTTAGATAAACCTCTTAAAGAATTGGAAGGCCTTGTATACTGCGATGTGTGATTTGATCGAAATTCGAATTTTACAGATTCAAAATGATAAACTGTCTTCCCATTTATGGGGATGTCCCCAATCTGACATGTCTCGTGTCAGGAGTAACGTGAAGCTCAGAATTATGGGTGTATAAAATATTACCAAAAAAAGAGCGGGGGGTTGGTCTATGGTCGAGTCAGTAGCCAAAAATTAGTAATTTTGAGTTGTACCTCGTGAAAAAAGACTTCCTTAATTTGTGAAATTGAATTCTGTTTCATTTAATTCTGTTTCTAAGTAGGTAAATATGCATGGTTGTAGGAGTCTATCCATCGCATATAGGCTTTAAGAACATCTTAACATAATCGTCGAGGCGATATCAGGACCTAAAAGATCGAATCAAATGGAAGGGTACATAGACAAGTAAATCCCTTTTGAATTACAACCCTTAAGGGGATTCCGCGTTCGAGGGGAAGTAGACTACTCAAGAATTTCCTATTTCATTTATTTATATGGAAATAGTATCATTTATTTTGAATTAAATAAAAAATTCAAAAAATAGAAAAAAAAATAAGAATGAATCAATGAAATGTTACTTGGTCTTTACTACTAACTTGAGTAAGGAGTAGATTCTAGGAGATTTTTCGAGAATTCGAAAGTAAAAACCGCTTTTTTTTTATTTGGTTCTAACTACTTGAGCCGGACGAAAAGAAACTTTCACGTCCGATTTTAAAGGGGGGAGGATCTTATCCCAATTTTTCTTTTGCTAGGCCTATAGCTAAAAAACCTACTTTCTTACGATTACGAGGGTTATTCGAATATGAAATACAATCCTGGAAATACAGCATCCCGGTTTTTTTTACTACTCAAGGCTTCGATATATTTCGAAATCGAGAAATTTGTACTGGAGCAGGTGCGATACGAGAACAATTAGCCGATATAGATTTGCGAAGTATTCTAGATTATTCATTAGTCGAATGGAAGGAATTAGGCGAAGAAAGAACCACGGGTAATGAATGGGAAGATCGCAAAATTGGAAGAAGAAGGGATTTTTTGGTTAGACGCATAGAATTAGCTAAACACTTTATTCGAACAAATATCGAACCCGAATGGATGGTTTTATGTTTACTACCAGTTCTTCCTCCTGAATTACGACCCATCATTCAGATAGATGGGGGTAAGCTAATGAGCTCGGATATTAATGAACTCTATAGAAGAGTCATCTATCGAAACAATACGCTTACCGATCTATTAACAACAAATAGATCTACACCGGGGGAATTAGTAATGTGTCAAGAGAAATTGGTACAAGAAGCCGTAGATACGCTTCTTGATAATGGAATTCGCGGACAGCCAATCAGGGATGGTCATAATAAGATTTACAAGTCGTTCTCTGATGTAATTGAAGGAAAAGAGGGAAGATTTCGTGAGACTATGCTTGGCAAACGGGTTGATTATTCGGGTCGTTCTGTCATTGTTGTAGGACCCTCACTTCCACTACATCGATGTGGATTGCCTCGGGAAATAGCAATAGAGCTTTTCCAGACATTTGTAATTCGGGGACTAATTAGACAACATCTTGCTTCGAACATAGGAGTTGCTAAGAGTCAAATTCGGGAAAAAGATACAATTGTATGGGAAATATTGAAAGAAGTTATGCAGGGGCACCCCGTATTGCTGAATAGAGCGCCCACTTTGCATAGATTAGGCATACAGGCATTTCAACCCATTTTAGTCGAAGGACGTGCTGTTTGTTTACATCCATTAGTTCGTAAGGGATTCAATGCAGACTTTGATGGGGATCAAATGGCTGTTCATGTACCCTTATCTTTGGAGGCTCAAGCGGAGGCCCATTTACTTATGTTTTCGCATATGAATCTCTTGTCTCCAGCTATTGGGGATCCTATTTCCGTACCAACCCAAGATATGCTTATTGGTCTATATGTATTAACCATTGGGAATCGCCGAGGTATTTGTAGAAATAGGTATAATCCATGGAATCGAAGAAAGTATCAAAATGAAAGAATTAATGATAATAATCATCAGTCTAAGAAACAAAAAGAACCTTTTTTTTGTAATTCCTATGATGCAATTGGAGCTTATCGACAGAAAAGACTCAATTTAGATAGTCCTTTTTGGCTCCGCTGGCGAATCGATCAACGCATTATTGCTTCAAGAGAAGGTCCCATCGAGATTCACTATGAATCTGGGGGTACTTGTCAGGAGATTTATGAACACTCTTTTTTAGTAAGAAGTGTAAAAAAAGAAATTCTTTGTATATATATTCGAACAACTATTGGTCATATTTCTCTTTTTCGAGAAATCGAAGAAGCTCTACAAGGGTTTTGTCGAACCTGCTCGTATGGTCACTAATCATATGGCATCTTAATTAAGTGATTTTGTGACACTGGCGTGAATTTTGATCTCTCTGTTGCTACTAGGACTCTACTTCCTCTGAATTTTCATCCGGATTAATATCAAGAAAGGGAAGTTTTCAAATCATTGACTCAAACTCATTGTCGAATCCCAATCAGCAGAATATGGAGGGACTTATGGCAGAACGAGTCAATCTAGTCTTTCACAATAAAATAATAGACGGAACTGTCATTAAAAAACTTATTAGCAAATTAATAGATCACTTCGGAATGGCATATACATCACACATTCTGGATCAAGTCAAAACTCTGGGTTTCCAGCAAGCCACTGTTACATCCATTTCATTAGGGATTGATGATCTTTTAACGATCCCTTCTAAGGGATGGTTAGTACAAGATGCTGAAGAACATAGTTTAATTTTAGAACAACACCATCATTATGGGAATGTGCACGCAGTAGAAAAATTACGCCAATCTATTGAGGTGTGGTATGCTACAAGTGAATATTTGCGACAAGAAATGAATCCTAATTTTAGGATGACAGATTCACTTAATCCAGTCCATATAATGTCTTTTTCGGGAGCTAGAGGAAATGCATCTCAAGTGCACCAATTAGTAGGTATGAGGGGATTAATGTCGGATCCTCAAGGACAAATGATTGATTTACCTATTCAAAGTAATTTACGCGAAGGGCTGTCTTTAACAGAATATATCATTTCTTGCTACGGAGCCCGAAAAGGGGTTGTGGATACTGCTGTACGAACCTCGGATGCGGGATATCTTACGCGCCGACTTGTTGAAGTAGTTCAACACATTGTTGTACGTCGAGCAGATTGTGGAACCGCCCGAGGGGTTGCCGTAAGTCCTCGAAATGGGATGATGCCCGAGTCCGAAAGAATTTTTATTCAAACATTAGTTGGTCGTGTATTAGCAGAGGATATATATATGGGCTCACGGTGCATCGCCACCCGAAATCAAGATATTGGATTTGGGCTTGTCAATCGATTCATAACCTTTCAAACACAAATACTATTTATTCGAACCCCTTTTACTTGTAGGAGTACATCTTGGATCTGTCGATTATGTTATGGTAGGAGTCCCACTCATGGCGACCTGGTCGAGTTGGGAGAAGCTGTAGGTATTATTGCGGGTCAATCCATTGGAGAACCGGGGACTCAACTAACATTAAGAACTTTTCATACTGGAGGAGTCTTCACGGGTGGTACTGCAGAACATGTACGAGCCCCGTCGAATGGAAAAATCCAATTTTATGAAGATTTCGTTCATCCCACGCGTACGCGTCACGGGCATCCTGCTTTTCTATGTTCTATAGCCTTATATGTCACTATTGAGAGTGAGGATATTCTACATAATGTAACTATTCCACCTAAAAGTTTTCTTTTGGTTCAAAATAATCAATATGTCGAAGCAGAACAAGTAATTGCTGAGATTCGCGAGGTACCATACACTTTGAATTTGAAAGAGAGAGTTCGAAAACATATTTATTCTGACTCAGAGGGAGAAATGCACTGGAGTAATGATGTGTACCACGCATCTACATTTGCATATAGTAATGTTCATCTTTTACCAAAAACAAGTCATTTATGGATATTATCAGGAGGTTCGTGGAGATCCAGTGCAGTCCCCTTTTCACCGCACAAGGATCAAGATCAAATGAATATTTATTCCCTTTCTGTAGAACGAGGGTCAATTTCGACTCTCTCGGTGAATAATGATCCACTAAGATACAAATTACTTCGTTCATATTGTTCTGGTAAAAAAAAAGAAGACAAGATTCCTAATTATTCAGAACCCGTCCATTGGAATCTCATATACCCGGCGATTTTACACGGGAATTCTCATTTATTGGGAAAAAGGCGAGGAAATCGATTTCTCGTTCCAATCCAATCGATTCAAGAACGAAAGAAAGAGTTAATGCCTCATTCAGGTATCTCGATTGAACTACCAATAAATGGTATTTTCCGTAGAAATAATAGTATTTTTGCTTATTTCGATGATTCCCGATACAGAAGAAAGAGTTCGGGAATTACTAAATATGGGACTCTGGGCGTGCATTCAATCGTTAAAAAAGAGGATTTTATTGAGTCTCGACCAATAAAAGAATTGAAGTCAAAATACCAAATGAAACTAGATCTATTTTTTTTCATTCCCGAAGAAGTGCATATTTTACCTGAATCTTCTTTGATAATGATACGAAATAATAGTCTCATTGGAATAGATACACGAATTGCTTTCAATATAAATACAAGAAGCTACGCGGACGGATTAGTCCGAATGGAGAGAAAAAAAAATCGAATTGAACTGAAAATCTTTTCAGGAGATATTCATTTTCCTGGGGAGACCGATAAGATATCCCGACACAGTGGGATCTTGATACCTCCAGGAAAAGTAAACATCGATTTTAAGGACTCTAAAAAATGGAAAAATTGGATCTATGTCCAACGGATCACATCTACTAAGAAAAAGTATTTTGTTTTAGTTCGCCCTGTAGTGACATATGAGATATCAGATGGTCTAAATTTACCAACACTCTTCCCTCCGGATTTTTTACAAGAAAGGGATAATATGCAACTTAGAGTTGTCAATTATATTGTTTATGGAAATGCCAAACCCATTCAAGGAATTTCTGATACAAGTATTCAATTAATTCGGACTTGTTTCATTTTGAATTGGAACCAAGACATAAAAAGTTCTTATATCGAGGAGGTCTGTACTTCTTTTATTGAAGTAAGTACAAATGGTTTGGTTCGAGCTTTCCTAAGAATCGACTTAGTAAAATCCGCTATTTCGTATCGCAGAAAAAGGAATGATCTCTCAGGTTCAGGATTCATTTCCGATAATGTATCAGATCAGACCAACATCAATCCTTTTTATTCCATTTATAAAAAGAGAAAAACGAAACAATCACTTAACCACCAAAATCACGGAACTATTCGCACATTGTTAAATAACAATAAGGAATATCCTTCCTTGATAATTTTATCACCATCTAATTGTTTCCGAATGGACCTATTCAACGATATAAAATATCCCAATGTGAAAAAAGAATTCATTTCAACAGATTCTATAATTAAAATTAGGAATTCGATCGGACCGTTAGGAACGGTCCTTAATTTTTTAAATTTTTATTCCTTTTATTATTTACTAACTCATAATCCGATCTTGATAACTAAATATCTTCAACTTGAAAATTTAAAACGGACTTTTCAAGTGCTTAAATATTATTTAATGGATGAAAATGGGATAATTTCAAATCGTGATCCGTACAGTAAAATCGTTTTCAATTTATTCAATTTGAATTGGTATTTTCTCCATCAAAGTTATTGTCCTAATTATTGGGAAGAAAGACCCACAATAATTAGTCTCGGTCAGTTTATTTGTCAAAATGGATATATAGCCAAAAAAGGACCCCCCTTAAAATCGGGTCAAGTTTTGCTTGTTCAAGTTGACTCTGTAGTAATAAGATTGGCTAAACCTTATTTGGCCACTTCGGGAGCAACCGTTCATGGACATTATGGAGAAATCTTTTACGAAGGAGATACATTAGTTACATTTATATATGAAAAATCGAGATCCGGTGATATAACGCAAGGTCTTCCAAAAGTGGAACAGGTCTTAGAAGTGCGTTCAATTGATTCAATATCAATGAACCTAGAAAAAAGAATTGAGGGTTGGAACGAGCATATAACAAAAATTCTTGGAATTCCTTGGGGATTCTTGATTGGGACTGAGCTGACTATAGTGCAAAGTCGTATATCGTTGGTTACTAAGATACAAAAGGTTTATCGATCCCAAGGGGTGCAAATTCATAATAGGCACATAGAGATTATTGTACGCCAAATAACATCAAAAGTGTTGGTTTCCGAGGATGGAATGTCTAATGTTTTTTTACCTGGAGAACTAATTGGATTGTTGCGAGCGGAACGAACAGGGCGCGCTTTAGAAGAATCGATCTGTTACCGCGCTATCCTATTGGGAATAACAAGAGCATCTTTGAATACTCAAAGTTTCATATCGGAAGCGAGTTTTCAAGAAACTGCTCGAGTTTTAGCCAAAGCAGCTCTTCGTGGTCGTATCGATTGGTTAAAAGGTCTAAAAGAGAATGTTGTTATAGGTGGGATGATCCCTGTTGGGACCGGATTTAAAAGATTACTGCGGCAACATAAGAATAAGAGCATTCCTTTGAAAAGTCAAAAGAAGAGTTTTTTCGAGGGGGAAATACGAGATATTTTGTTCCACCACGCAGGCTTATTTGATTCGTGCCGTTGAAAAGAATTTCCATGATACACCTGAGGAATCATTTAGATCATATATCATTTAATGATTCCTAAAAAAAGTGTAGTCATACTTACTTTCTTTTGTTTTGGAATTCAATTTCCATTTGAAAAACTCTTTATATATGGTCTTGAGGGGGTAATGGAAATTCAGATAATAATGAATAGAGGTTAGCGGTTTGGATTGTGTATTGACATCGATACGTCCAATCCACGGTAGAAGAAAAGGTTCCGTCGGAACAATTGGTTAGTTCAAGACAACCTCGTCACTTTTTTTTAAACAAAAAAGAAAGAGGAAGTGTGGGAAGAAATGACAAGAAGATATTGGAACATAAATTTGGAAGAGATGATGGAAGCAGGAGTTCATTTTGGTCATGGGACTAGGAAATGGAATCCCAGGATGTCGCCTTATATTTCTACCAAGCGTAAAGGTATTCATATCACAAATCTTACTAAAACTGCTCGTTTTTTATCCGAAGCTTGTGATTTAGTTTTTGATGCAGCAAGTAAGGGAAAAGAGTTTTTAATTGTTGGTACAAAAACTAAAGCAGCCAATTCAGTAGTGCGGGCTGCAATAAGGGCTCGGTGTCATTATGTTAATAAAAAATGGCTCGGTGGCATGTTAACCAATTGGTCCACTACAGAAACTCGACTTCATAAGTTCAGGGACTTGAGAATCGAACAAAAGACGGGGAAATTCTACTGTCTTACAAAAAAAAGAGACGCAGCTATGTTCCAGAGACAATTATCCCACTTGCAAACATATCTGGGCGGGATGAAATATATGACGGGGTTACCCGATATTATAATTATCGTTGATCAGCAAGAAGAATATACAGCTCTTCGAGAATGTATCACTTTGGGAATTCCAACAATTTGCTTAATCGATACAAATTGTGATCCCGACCTTGCAGATATTTCAATTCCAGCAAATGATGACGCTATAGCTTCAATCCGATTAATTCTTAATAAATTAGTATTCGCAATTTGTGAGGGTCGTTCTAACTATATACGAAATACGTAATTAATAATAAGATAGAAATTTTTTTTTGAACTCCTGAAATTTATGGAATCGTTTACTATTCTCGAATTTGATTAGATTCTATAAATGAGATAAAAATCAGTGGGGATATTATGTTATTAGTTCGTATCAAAAAATTCAAATAAGCAAGTCGAAAAAGAGATGGTTGAATTAAAATAATTTCCTGGAATTTCAATTTCTGTCAGAGGGTAATATGAATGTTCTATCATGTTCCACCAACACACTAAAAGTGTTATACGAAATATCGGGTGTAGAAGTAGGCCAACATTTCTATTGGCAAATAGGAGGTTTTCAAGTCCATGGCCAAGTACTTATTACTTCTTGGGTTGTAATTGCTATCTTATTAGTTTCAGCCAGTATAGCTGTTCGGAATCCACAAACCATTCCGAATGACGGGCAGAATTTCTTCGAATATGTCCTTGAATTCATTCGAGACGTGAGCCAAACCCAGATTGGAGAAGAATATGGTCCATGGGTTCCTTTTATAGGAACTATGTTCCTATTTATTTTTGTTTGTAATTGGTCAGGGGCTCTTTTACCATGGAAAATTATACAGTTACCCCATGGAGAGTTAGCCGCACCCACGAATGATATAAATACTACTGTTGCTTTAGCTTTACTCACCTCAGTAGCCTATTTCTATGCGGGTCTTAGCAAAAAAGGATTAGGTTATTTCAGTAAATACATTCAACCTACTCCAATCCTTTTACCCATTAACATCTTGGAAGATTTTACAAAACCCTTATCGCTTAGTTTTCGACTTTTCGGAAATATTTTAGCCGATGAATTAGTAGTTGTTGTTCTTGTTTCTTTAGTACCTTCAGTAGTTCCTATACCTGTCATGTTCCTTGGATTATTTACAAGTGGTATTCAAGCTCTTATTTTTGCAACTTTAGCCGCCGCTTATATAGGAGAATCCATGGAGGGTCATCATTGACTTCACTTACAAATAGTTGTTTTTTGAATTTAGACCAAAATAATAGCGGAATTCAAGATAATCTACTTGGAGAACATCAAAATAGATAACTAATAAGGGATAACTAATAAGGCAGTTATAATATACCGTAATAGGAAAAAAGATTCCACTCAAAATATTTAGGGGGGATTCTAAAAAAAACGAAAGAGATCGAAAGGATCGGTTTCCTAAAATGAATGTCCTGTTTGGATGTATTATTTTATTTTCTATAAATAAAAGAATATAAGAATATTTTTATAAATGATATTTTAGTTTATTTATAAATATTTATAAAATATTTAATAAACAAGAAGAATAAAAAATTCAGAAAAATTAAGAAAGAAAAGAAAATAGAATAAAATGCTAATGAAAATTTCTATGAAATGATTCGCCTTAACCAATTTTTCTATTTTTCTATGTAAATTCGATCCATGCGGAATAATCATAAAGAAAGAGAAGAATTAAAAAACGCGATTCAAAAAAAGAAATTAGCCAGTTCAAAATTGTGTATCTTGAATGCCTAGAATCCAACTATTATCGAATTCAGCTAGGGAGTTTTTCCCGTTCAAAAAGAATTCTAATGGATCTAAGATAAAAATAAGTTGGTTTACATTCTGGAAGAAACACATGTATATGGGATATTATATATTGAATAGTTATATATGACCTAAAAAATATCTAATACCCTAATACTATGAATTTCAATAGGGATTCCAATAGACGTCTTTGGTTTTGGATTCCTAAGAATCCAACTTCAAAAAGCGATAGAGAATCGGTTCTGATGATTCAATAATATTATTCTATTACTTCAATTTGGAGTTTTTAGTTACTCTGTTTGGATGAAACTGCGTGATGGAATAATTCATCTATAATTCATTGAATGATTGTATCATTAACCATTTTTTTTGTGAGGAATTTAACTTATCATGAATCCACTGATTTCTGCCGCTTCTGTTATTGCTGCTGGGTTAGCTGTCGGACTTGCTTCTATTGGACCTGGGGTTGGCCAAGGGACTGCTGCGGGCCAAGCTGTAGAGGGGATCGCAAGACAGCCCGAGGCGGAGGGAAAAATACGAGGTACTTTATTGCTTAGTCTGGCTTTTATGGAAGCATTAACAATTTATGGATTGGTTGTCGCTTTAGCGCTGTTATTTGCGAATCCTTTTGTTTAATCTTGTCTTAAACACTTAAACAATCACAAATATATAGATATAGAAAATTTGGACTTATTTTTTTTTGTCTGAATTGATTTTAGTCAGGACTTATACTTGCTCCTTGCTTTTTTGAATTATATCACTAATTCACTCCTACAATTTACAATGTGGGACACTAATCCCTGCCCGGGAAGGAAAGATTTAAGGATGAGTAATTAGCCTACCGATCCGCTTTCTTCCTTCCCGTTCTTAGAAATTGAAACTTAAGGAGTCTTCCAACAAACGAAATATTCCGAAATTGATACGAAACTTGAAATTTGATAGCTAATTCTAAAATTCTAATAAGTATTATTTTCATTAGGATTAGGAATTTTTTTTGAAAAAATCCATTTCGAAATCAATTCTATAGATATAAGAAATTCATATAAATCGAATATAAGAATATATAGAAGTATAGATATAAGGGAAGTGATACAAAAAAGAAACTCTATTCTTGTTTTTTTATCTATCTGTAAAAGAAAGGGGATTGTATGAAAAATCTAACCGATTCTTTCCTTTCCTTGGGCCAATGGCCGCTGGCCGGGAGTTTCGGGTTTAATACCGATATTTTAGCAACAAATCCAATAAATCTAAGTGTAGTATTTGGTGTATTGATCTTTTTTGGAAAGGGAGTGTGTGCGAGTTGTTTATTTCAAGAATAGGCTGGACCGGCCCAGCTGCACTTTTTTTTTCATTAGTTTCATTTTAACTAGTAAAAAAATTAAAGTAAAAGATGCATGATCTCGCGAATTACTTATGAATTTTGAAATTGATTGAATTTTATCAATTCATAAAAAATGATATTTTAAATATTTAAGAAACGTAGCATTTCGTAATTCATTGGTAAATCCGCTTTGATTCTCAATCAACCAATAATGCGGGACTAATTATATGGTTAAAGTGAAACCTTTGAAGTCCAAACATAGCATGGTATTCTTTCTACTACTATCGTCATTTGAAATTTCAAATGAAGGACTAGTTGAAATTTTTTGTTCGATATAGAACGCTCATATCGAGAAAATGATTTGAAACCTTTATTGTATTGCAAAAGGGTCACACTATTTTTTTC